AAAAAAAAATGACTTTTTTCACATGGATATCTAAAAAAAATATATGGAAATAAATTGCGTCCAATAGGATTTGAACCTATACCAAAGGTTTAGAAGACCTATGTCCTATCCATTAGACTATGGACGCTTTTCATTCCGATTTTTTCTCATTTTTGACTTATTTTTTGTTTCTAAAAAAGAATCGGATTGTATGTGATATGAGATGAGAAAATTTTTTTGAATTGCGTATTCAACTCAATAATGCAGTAATTAATACAGAATAGAGCGGGTAGCGGGAATCGAACCCGCATCGTTAGCTTGGAAGGCTAGGGGTTATAGTCGACGTTGATTTCTTCTTTTTAACGTCTCTAATTCAAAACCGAACATGAAACTTTGGTTTCATTCGGCTCCTTTATGGAAAATGGAGAAATTCCCAGATCCTAATCGAAAATCGAAGGTGGGAACGAAATTACAAAAGACAATTTCACCCATACCATCTATGTCAGCTTTTTGTATGAATGCATTCAATTCAAAACAATTTACTTTTTAGATGATCCCTTTAGAAGAGTTGATTCGAACAATCTTTCTAGTTACTTCGTTCTCTATTTCTATTTGAGAGAATCCTAAGGAAAAGTATTTTGTTTCCACCGAGCTAAAACAAAAAAAAGAAATATGTTGATTGAAGCCTCTAGTAAACTAAAGTCATCATTTAATAGCTATTTTGCTTCTCTCTCTAAAAAAATAGAAGATTTAGTTACGATTAGAAACCCTTTTTCCTATCTTCATCCATGGATCTCTTACTTATACTCATTCAATTGGAAGTATTGATCCAATAAAAAAAATTATGTTTCGTAATTTCATAATCCAAAAATTCCATTTTTAATTGAGTTTTGGATACAAATCACGAGAATGTATAATTTTCCTCAAATTTGACATTGAGAGGGAAAGGATTAATTCCTTTTAAGAAATAAAGTTTTTGATCGGAATAGTAATCAAACCGGTAGACCCCTTAACTATTAAAGGGTTAATAGAACGAATCACACTTTTACCACTAAACTATACCCGCTACAGTTGGATTATTATATCGAAATGGAACTTTTGTCGAACACTGAAATTGGACGTAATCAAGACAGGATTCTAAAAGAATCATGAAATTGAGAGTATTGACGCTTTTTGTAGGAGGATTTAATGAGATTATGAAAAGATAGTTAAATAACTAAAAAAAGTTCTATTTTTTTTTTGAAGGAATTTTCGTTTTGATAGATACGGTTCAAGAAAACTATGAAAGTTATAACATAAAAAAATTGTGTGCTGAAAAAATGGAAGAATAGATAGAATAAATGGGGAAGAAAAGAGAATAAGAAATGGCATGTTGCTTCTATATCTAGAGAATAGAAATAGTCCTTTTTATTATTGTGCTTTATCTCTTTTTTTTTTATTTTATGAATCTATTTCCATTAAAGGCCTGGCGAGGTACTGATCAGGCCGCCAGGCCGTGCGTGAGAATAAAAAAAGGCCCTTTCGGGGAACGAAGCATTTCTTTTTATCTTTTCTTTCTATATTTTAATATTCTATTTTTCTATTACTATTCAGTCTTTTTTTATTATTCTCTATTAATATTCTTAATTCTAGATTAAAATAGAAAATAATATAAAAATTGAATCTTTCGAATCTTTATCTAACTGATTGGAATTTCAAATCGAATTTGTACTTAATGTTGTATTACATAATACAACTTGTATATTTTGTATATATATATTATTGTTATAATTATTGTTATAGAAATTCTATTTCTAATTCTAATTTTTTTGATTTAATTTTTAGTCTAATTAATTCGAGTTTATTACATATTTTTTTACATAATTTTCAATTAAAAAAATTTTCTAAATTATTTCTATTTGACTATTACTATGTTTATTTTCAATGGGGAGAGATGGCTGAGTGGACGAAAGCGTCGGATTGCTAATCCGTTGTACGAGTCATTCGTACCGAGGGTTCGAATCCCTCTCTTTCCGTTTCCATTGATAACTGAATCTTACTATTTGATTTTTCTTTTGAATTTATTAAATCTTTTTGCTTTTTTTTTTCAAAATATAACTAAATCTAAATATAATTCCAAATCTAGAGTATCATTCTAATTAGTTAGAATTAGAAAATCGATTTGTTCTCTATATAATTAGAAAAAAAAATAGATGAAAAAAAAGCAAAGAACCTTTTTTATTCTTCGCGCCCAGGATTACGTCCTGGATCATTAGATAGGAATCCGAAAATGAAGAGAGAAACAAAGAATATTACTACTGTGTAAACAAAGAGTTTGAGAGTAAGCATTACACAATCTCCAAGATCATTTTTTTTTTTGGAAAAAAGAGAATAGATTCTCTATTTTTATACCGCATATCCTATAATTTGAATTTGATTTGATGTCTAAAAGCAAAGTAGTTTTTCAAAATCGAAAAGAATTTTTTGTAATAAAAATAAATCAAAAATAAAGTTATTATTATTTTATCCATTATTATCTTACTTATCAATTCAATAATTATATTATACCCACTTGTTGATATTATGGAGGATCAAAATAAGGTTTTTCATTTACGAAAAAAGTTATAATCGGAAAACGAGAGGATATGGATTGTGTCTATTCAAAAATTGGGATGTTTGAATCAAGGGTTCATACTGTAAGACTTGCCTGATTTTATCAATTATTTAGTATTAGATAGAATGTTCGAATCATTTTTCTCGAAAAAATCATTCATTTTTCTAGGACAAGATGAAAGATTTCATCGAAAACTTACAGCAGCTTGCCAAACAAAGGCTAAGAGAAAAAAGAGTAAAGGTATGACTGGCATAAAATCTACGATTGGACTCAAAAAAGCGTAGGCTTCCGGTAATTTGGCGAAGAAAAAACTACTCGAATAAAGGGCAGAATTAAGACAGATCAAACTAAAGATATTAAGCATAACAGACATTTTTTTTTTATTGCATTTTGATTGAGTTATTGATAGAACGAACAAATGAAGAAAAAATCCTTATTTTTCTTTTGAACTTACTCACTCAATCAAAAAACCTTCTATTCTCCATTGAGAATAGAAGAAATTCTACTTTCATACAATATCTTAATGGAATTCTATGTAATGATCAATAAATTCATTTGAATTCTATATCCACACGTGTCAAAATACTAACACCCAAATTGAACAAATTGAATTGATTTTTTAGATAGTTGGACTGAAATTGACGAACAATGAATAACAATATTAGTGTTTATTAGTGTCGAATAGAAATCTAAGTGGGGCGTGGCCAAGTGGTAAGGCATCGGGTTTTGGTCCCGCTATTCGGAGGTTCGAATCCTTCCGTCCCAGAACATATGGAATTTAAGATTGCATTTTTTTTTGTTTCTAAAGTTTAATATTGGATAGAATTTGATTCTTTCGGCTAATGATTTTAACCAAAATGAATCTTATTTTTTTTTTCACATTTCATCACATCAAATTCAAATAATCAAATAAAGGAGGATAGGGGGTCAAATGACACGCAGATCCAAGTGAATTTGTTGGAGATTTAGACAAGATGGGGTTATAGATTACAGGAAGTTGAATTCCAAAAAAAGTATGTCTTTAATCAATCATATATACATCCCCTATATATTCATATATATATGAATATATAATAGAGAAGGAAGTTAGTTATTTTATTTTTTTATTCATCCCGGAAAAGAAATTGGATTTTTACAATCTATTATTAAATTAATGGGTGAGCTCAAAAAGAAATAGGAATTTCGATTTATTAGGGATGTCGCTTTTATTGTAATTGTAAAAAAATTAACATTACTAATAAGAATTTAAGATATATTCGATATCCGTGTATTGACTGTCCTGGCGGAACCAATGACTATTCATCATTCCATAATTGAATCAACCGCATATCGGTTCCAAATTTGAGGAATGTTATGGTAAAACTTCGTTTGAAACGATGTGGTAGAAAGCAACGTGCGACTTGAAGGACATGATCCGTTGTGGATTCTTATATCCATCATTCTCTAATAAAGGATGCTCTTGACTCGACATCCTTTGTTCTGTTCCACTCGAACCCGCATTTCATTTTTTGTTGGGGTGTATGTAATGGAAATAGTACATGATGGAGCTCGAGTAGTAAAGTATTGAGCTATTTCTCAAGGGATAAGGATCTAGGGTTAGTGTCAATCAATAAGTTGGAACAACTTCGTAAGTATATCTTTGACAGAGAAATCGAAAGGGGATCTAAATAAGTTTCAAATTCCAAAGGAAAATCTTTTGTTGGAATTGATAAAACCTTTTCGATAAAATTATATATATCGTGGGGAATCCGTCGTTCGCACGATTCTATTCTTTGATAGAAAGAAATAACAAAAAAGGCATGTTGCTGCCATTTTTGAAAGGATTAAAAATCAACGAAGTAATGTCTAAACCCAATGATTCAAAAAAAAGATAAAGATTTCCGGAACAAGGAAATACCCTTTTAATTGTTAATTGTCACAACAATTGAATTTGGATCCGAATACCGAATTCAAATCGATTCTAAATGAGACAAAAGGGTATTTGAGACTGCTCAATAAATGAAATGACAAAGTATTTTTTTTTGAACTATTTAAGAATTATTCAACTTGAGTTATGAGTATACAAATGATTTTTGGGGGAAATAACGAAATGAAAAGGACTTAATTCTTAGTCTAATTCATTTGATGATTTTATGGACTTATTTGATTCGTCATTCTAATAATAATAGAATTTATATATACCTAACTTTGAATCATTTATCTCGAGCCGTACGAGGAGAAAACCTCCTATACGTTTCCAGGGGGGGGGTCTGGTTGATTTAATCTATCCCAATGAGCCGTCTATCGAATCGTTGCAATTGATGTTCGGTCCCGAAGAGAGGGAAGAGATTTGCAGAAAGTGGGTTTTTATGATCCAATAAAAAATCAAACTTATTTAAATGTTCCTGCTATTCTAGATTTTCTTGAAAAAGGTGCTCAACCTACCGAA